CGCTACTATAGTTGGAGTTGGCGGTTCTTTAGTAAGAGTATGAGTAGGAACAAAGTGGCCAATCTTAATTTATGATAGACTATTTATAATACGGTTCACGAGGCGTCCACGGAGTTCAAAAAATTGGGTCTGGCGCAGAAAGAAAGAAGGTCAAACTTGTGCGCAAAGGGCGCTACCGGCATCTGTTTCCTAGACTAGGCGTCAGGGTGCTTGCAGGGGCCGTTCTTCATTTAGGGAAAGAGCTAGGCGAACTCTCGTTCCGTTCTTGCTTATCCCGCCCACCGCCCTTCCCCTCGAAAGAGCGCCATACTCGCGAGTCTTCAGAGAGGCGTTGGCAGACTGTACCCTACATGATCTTGGGTACATGGGACATGCTTTCACATGGTCAAATCTAAGAAAGGCCGGCGGAGAAGTACGAGAGCGCTTAGATCGAGCTACGACTTATTGGTGTGAGTTATATCCCCTAGCAGTGGTCTCTGGTAACCTCCACTTCTGATCATGATCCTATACTACAACTACAACATAGTCAAGGGTATCCAGGCCCCGGAAGAAGTTATTTCGATTCGAGTCGCTGTGGCTGAGGATGTCCCAGAAAAGGAATGAAAAGAGGGGTCTTACCTTCATTCAATGCTTGACAGCTTTCTTCATGCGTTCAAGGCGTGACACGTCCATTAAAAACCCGAATCGGCGAATTTACTAAGTAAATACTGTACTTCTATCAGCTCTAGGATGAGGGACTTTCTAAGCCTAAAAGGCGCTAGACGGCACAGTTGACGGCTTATTGTCTTTCAATAGGAACTCCTCGATACAAGTATACTTATGCATTTTAGTTTGTTCAGTCGTGCCTATCCACGAGAGTCACTCCTTCACTCACTTTATTTCCTTATTTGTGTGATTATGTGACACGTCTATCTTTGAAACAATTTCCATCAGCTAAAAGACTAAGGATAAAGGTGGGGTGTAACTAAACCGGCTCGGTTCTGAGAGTACTATGACCCCGACTCTGTTTATCTATCCCTTTCCCGCCTCAGTTAAGGAGGATCGCTAACCCAACTCTTTGAATCTCTGACTAAGCCTGTTCCCCGAGTACCGCTTGCCATCTCCCCGATGGAATAGATAGCTCCTGCAACGCTCGCTTCACTCCCAGCATTGAAAAGAGGCAGCCTCATGTCAACGACCGGAGATCGTGATTTAGCTGTTGTCAGAATTAGAAGCCTTTGCTTCTCTTATCTTCCCAGCCCATTAATGGCTAACTTGAATTCCGTTCTTTCCCCTTTTGGGGATTATGTAGCTCTATCGGCCCGCTTACCAACTCTGTTCTTAAGATCGGTAGGCCCTTTAGTCATTTAAATGCAAAATTTAGTATATAAGATGGAAAGCTAGAGAGGTTTCGAGAATTGGGACTTGCTAAATAGATGAGCCCTTACGTCTGCGTTCTTTCAATACGCCTGTTGAAGTGGAATTTCGTAATTCTATAGCAGGCCTGCTATAGACTAATTTAACGTACCTCTTAGCCTATTCGCTAGTTGCATGTGTTAAGCATATAGTTGGTTCTTGTCTTGTTTAGGCATTTTGTGCCCTCTCTTCCCCTTAGCTTTAAGTGGGAACAGGAACTTTATTTTTGAATGCTAGCTCCGCTGCGTTAGTAGAGGTTGCTTACGGTGACCGGTAGCAAAAGCAAGATGGGACGAGAACTCATCTCGGTATTGGGAATGATTCAAAAAGAAAGAAGTTCGAATATACGGGGATTTATGCTACTCCATTTTTCATCTAGATGGGCCTTGGGCTTCTTTATTTTATAAAGAGAGTCCCCCTCAAATGATGGCTATGGTCCGGACCTAAGTCTCTCAACTCTCCCTCTAGCTCTCGCTCTAACCAGAGTTTGGGCTCTGGGATTTTTTTTGTTCAGAAAAGAATCGGATGGAATGCCCTATCCTATGATAAGCCATTTTCGGTTGAAACTTTCCCTTCTGGCGGGAGACCTGTGACGTTTAAACTTCGATAGTGTCCTATTGCCTTCTTCTTTAAGTTTTTAGGTTTTGATACGACCGTAGTACAGGTACTCACTTGCCCACCGACCCGTCTCTTATACGATGAAACTAAGTCCATCAACTATATAAGAAGAGGAGGTAGTAAGTTGCCCGCTTGTAGCAAGTTTTTACAGGACGTAGCTAAACCTTCCGAGGGACATCCTTCTATGTCAAAGAAATCTTACCCCACAATGCCAGTAGTTGATAACCATTATACGGATTAAGCCCGAGGCGACCGGAGGGAGGATCAACATTCCAGTATAAGCAGTTGATCTCTACTAAAGAGGGTAAGCGAGACATAGCCCAGAAGCTTTTAGCCAGATTTGGAATTCGGTGTGTTAAGCATGGTGCCATGAAACAAGAATTGGAATAAGGCTAATAGATGACCGGATAGCTAGGCCGGTAGATCACATAGGGGACCCCCTAATTTGAGGAAGCGGATTGTCTTGGTTGGGAATTTCCCATTTCTTCTCCAGATTTCTGTTATCCGGATTTCATAATTCATATTCTTCGACTTTCTCCTTCTCTCGAAACCTCTCTAGCTTTCCATTTTTTTTACTGTAGCTACTCTAGTTCTCACTCCAAGTATTCCGTTCGTTCCAGGAACGAAGTACTCGAAAAACGGGAGAGGTATGTAATTTCGTTCTTCTACAACTGTGCTCTTACCGTATAATATGAATATTGGAACTCCTAAATTTTAGGTTGTCTATCGCAAAACTTTCGAAACCACAGGGTTTCCCTAGTCTAATCGCTGTCTCAGGCCCTTTTCCGATGCCATAAGGAAAGATGCTCCGTAGTAGAGGAAGAGTCAAGAAGTAAGAGATGCCCTAAGGGAGGTATCAGCTATTGGGTAAGTCGTGTCGGCGTAAAGGCGCATCAAATCTTTCAAGAGAAAGAAAGTCCCCTTCTGAAAGGAATCAGAAGCGTAGAAATAAAACTCCTCGGGTGCTAAGCCTAAATCTAACTCGTGGAGTCAAAACTTCCTCACCCGATTCCAAATCCTTTCCTCTTTCTCCCTTGTCTGCTGCTCTGCTTTAAGCCAAAACAAGGCCAGACGCAGGCCTAAAACTCAATCTATCTGCTATGGACTATTTGCTAAAGTTCAATCGATCGAAGCCCTTCTTTTATTCGATTCCGCTTCTTACGGCCGGAAGCCACTCCGTCTCTGAGACGGCTCGCCCATCTCTTCTTAATAGGTTAGAGGAGGGTCTAGACAAAGAGCTGGTAAGAACATCACCAAGATGTGGCCTTTCCATATTGGAATTCTTACCTATGCTTCGTAAGCCATAGCCAAGGTGCTAAGGAGGTCTATTAGGAGAGCAAACCCTTGTTGTATGCGATGATCAAGGCCAATACCGATTCCTTTTCCTTGAGACCGAACGAGCCCTTAACGGCCTTATGCGACTATAGAGCCTGAAAAGGGAATGTACGCTTTGAAAGGGCGAACTACCCCATTGTAATGGAGCGAATACTAAAGTCGCTTGGAGCGAGTACTAAAGAAGCTGAACACAAAGAGAATTTAGGGGTTGAAAGGGACGAAAGTTATCTCTTTTCAGGGGATAGCATTAAGACAAAGCGAATGTACGTCTTGATAGGAGTTTCCATTCTTCTCTGAGGGTGCGAGTACCATACCTAATCAAAGGGTGACTGATGCGGATGGCGCAGGGACCGTGTCCATGGAGGCATAGGCCTCAACCTCATCCTAAAAGGACTCCTTTAGCTTTGGGGTTGATTTACGTGGCTCAAGACTTTGAGTCAAGAGGTCAGGTGTTCACATCTTTAAAGAAAGGTGGTGATGCGGCATTGGCATTTTCAGCAAATTCATCAGATAGCTTGCCTTCTTTTCGTTTACGTGGCTACATACTTGTAGCGATCAAAGGGCATATTTCTTATTATTTATTATTTATTTTATATAAGGAAAAGGTGGCTCAAGCCTCAAAAGAAAGGGTTTAGGTAGGTCAATGACATCTATTGAATGTACGCCTTTATTGGGCATATTTCTAAGTAGGAGTTTTATCAAGCTGTGGCAGGGGCAAGGGTCAAGAGCAATGGAGCCTTGAGAGGGCATATTTTGATAGAAGATATGGGCCAGATGCGGCACACGATATATCGACACCTTAGTAGGGGCCAGAAAGAAGAAATAGAATCAAAACTTTTCTAAGTAGCTACACCCACGTCTGGCCGTTGAGATAGATTTAGGGGGAATCTATCCAAGTATGGAAGCTGACATGTCTGCATTCGCCTATCCTTCTCATAAAGATAAAAGAGAAAGATCACCGCACTAAGCTTGACTTCCCGCGCGCTTTCCTATCGTAAACGAAGATGAATCGTCTTTCGGCTTTTTACCCTTCAAAGCATACATGAGGATAAAAACCTCTAAAGAAAGGACTAGTTAGACGGTGCCTATTTTCTTTATATACGAAATTGGTTCTTCTATAAGCTCTTGGTCTTATCAATTTAAACCCTATGGGCTTGGCTCCTTCAGGCAACTCTAATCAACCAAACCTTATTCTTGCCCATGGAGTTCATATCCTCCTTAATTGCATCATACCACCTCGAGGAATCCTTTCCACCTATGGCTTGTGAAAACGTGACTGGGTCATCTAAAAGTGTACCGTCTTCATGCAGATACAAAACGTAATCATAAGAAACGGCAGGTCTCCTCTCTCTTTTTGATCTCCTCAATGCCACTTTACCTCCCACAGGTGGTGCCTGATGTGGGGCATCAACGGCTGGAAAAGGTGGCTCTTAGGGTTCACCCTGGTTCGTGTTGAAGTGTAGCTACGCCCCGTAAGGTCACTTTACCCGAATACCTTACTTACATTGAACTACCCTCGACTTGATCCATCCCAATGATGGTAGGTAGGCAACTCTTTTCCGAGAGCGCGGTTGAGAAAGATTTTTATTGAACCCCTGGGACTCTGTCCGCTTCCCTGAAGTAAGTCTTACCGCAGACGTGACATTTCACTATAAAAATGAAAGAGTTAAGTTAAATCGATAGGTTGAGGAATCGAACCTTAAGGCTTCAACACATAGACCATTTGCACCAGTAGCGAACTCAGTACAGGTGGAGTTGCGTGGCCTATTCATCTTCATCCTAGATTCGCTCGTTAACTGGATGAATAAAAGGAATTAAGGGTAAGAAGGAAAGGGTAGCTTGGATTTCAGATGTTGACGTAAAAAAAAAGTCCTTTGCTTAAGCCGCAGGGCTCAAATACCTGATATCAAGATCAAAGGCATACCTGACTCCCGAATGGAAGGAAAAAGAATGCCCTCTCCAACTACAAATGGATACCAGACCGCCCCCGGTGAAAGCCCTCTTTTCCATACGGCCCTAAAAGTCAAGTTTTCCATGGTTCTTTTTGGCTCTTTATGAAAGATTGTTGGTAAGCCTACCCTCCCAGGCGCACCTGATTATTACTCTAGTATGAATTGCTTGCTTGTCGGATCGAACACCTTAAAATGGGAACCTGCAAAGCCGTTCCATTACTCATTGATCGTTAACCATAAGATTGGCTGACTAACTGCCGGATTTTACATTACACCTTCACAAGGGTGTGATCAACTCAAGCGGGTCTTTCGGGCCGGGAACCTAACCAGTACCTACCATGCCCCCGAGATTCCTCAGTACATATGGGTTGGTGCTTAGTCTGTAAATTCTATCTCAACAAAGGAAAAATCGTTCGTTCCGCTTCTTTTTTCAAAAAAAAGAGCTCCTCCGACAAGCTCATTCGCTCACAGACAATAGTAGATAAATGAATCGATCCTTCGTGCTTTCACTTAGCCCTCGGCTGTGAACCATTGTCACTCGTATGGGTGTATGTACCTCCGCGCCTAGAAGAGAGCTTTCACTGGGGATTCAAAGGGGGGATTGGCATGTATTCCCCACGGGGAAATTCCCATTGAGAGTATACATACGTATACCTCTATTCTTATACCCGGCATTCGCTGCCATAAGACAGCCCTGGTATTCCCACATTTATTTTTTTCTAAGACAATGGATTTTCTGCTAACAGCGGATTCTATTCCGAGAAAACCATCGAGATAACTACAAAAGAACCTTCCGCCTTGCTTTCGAGCTTAGCTTTGCGTCATGGGTTCCAAATTTGCTGAGCTAACCGTACCAGGCGAAGAACACATGCTGGGAACCTGGTGAAAGGAGCTCTTCCAGGTCTCTATAACCTGAACATTCTTCACTTTATTGGCAAGACCAACCCGCAACCGTAGAACCGCAACACGGCTTGGTAGGGTAAATGGCGACCTTTAGACTGTCTTCCTCTCAAGGCAACGAACGCGCGGGGGCTCCGAGACCTCGTTTTTTGTTTTCCTCATTAAGGAATGCAAGTACAACATTTATAGAGTAAAGAAGAGGGACTCCCTTTCGTCGACTTTACTTTATTAAATGTCGAAAGACACTTCATTCTGCTCCTGCGAGGTATAGCGGGATTACGCGGGAAGGAGTATCAGAATATAGAGATAGACTAGAAGCAGACGAGGAGAAGGTTGACTTTGGAGTTCCTTCCCTCTCTCAATCTGTGACCGTCCCCTTTCGGAAGGGATTTTTTGTCATACTATAACGTTTACTTTCTATTGGATTTGTGTTAAGGGGCCTTAAGATTCTACTAGCGCTACAAACTTCATTTATATGACGTTAAGTGAGAGATCTGCAATTCATCTTGTGTTTGTCTCACTAAATCAACTTCTGCAGTCTCTACTCTCTATTGAATTCCCGCAGATCTCAGTTATCTCAAAATGGCTCAGCCTCTTGTGAAGAAAGATGATGATCGCGATGATGAACTGGAATACTCTCGGCATTGAGAAGGTTGCTGCAAATAAGATAGCGAGCTACAAGGCGAAAAGGGCCTTTTGGCGAAAAGAGGTCTCATGACCAGGGAACTGAAAAGAAGTCAAAGGTGTGAATTGCGCAATGACTTTCTTTTGTATGTCATTATGGGAACTCATGGCTGGAAATGGGTTAGCTGGTTCTCTTCTTTCCTACCTTCTTCTTTTCTTACTATTTTTCCTTTCTTCCCGGCTGTACTTCTTATTATTTTCTTTCAAGCTGTACTTCTTAGTTTGTGTTCAGCGCTTTCTTTGCTCTAAAGGGAGTCCTTTATTCATATATAGTAGAGTACTTTCTCTTGCCATAATACCATGTTCTTCCGGAACATCCCAGTACTCTTTCTAGCCGATATAAGACATTGGCCGATACCAAGAAGTCAAAGCCGGAGGAATGAATTTGAAAGCTTTCTAGAAAGGAATGAATTTTCTGACATAACTATACGAAATTTCTTTGATCGATGCCTTTGACTCAGATCCCAATCCCTGGAGCGAAAGAATCTGGTAATATATCCTCTGGTTTAGCTCCACCTCTGAGAAATCTTTAGTCCTCAGTCTCTACTGCCCTTTCACTCCAGTTTACCGTAGCAACTACAGCAAGCTGCCTAGCTCACTGGCTCGTATGACTAGC